TATTAACGATCGGAAATCGTCCAGGTATTTGTGCAAATAGGTATAATCCATGGAATTGCAGAAGCTATAAAAATGAAACAGTTGACGATAATAAATATAGGTATACGAAAAAGAAAGAACCCTATTTTTTTAGTTCCTATGATGCACTTGGAGCTTATCGGCAGAAACGAATCCATTTAGATACTCCTTTGTGGCTCCGGTGGCGACTAGATCAACGTGTCATTGCCTTAAGAGAAGTTCCCATCGAAGTTCAATATGAATCCTTGGGGACCTATCATGAGATTTATGGGCACTATCTAATAGTAAGAAGTGTCAAAAAAGAACTCCTTTGTATATACATTCGAACCACTGTTGGTCATATTTCTTTCTATCGAGAAATAGAAGAAGCCATACAGGGGTTTTGTCGGGCCTACTCATACGATACATAAGTAATTATGTGTTCTCCGTAGCTATTGGAGTCTCTCCGGTTTAACTGTTATCTTATAAAAATTCCTGAATTTCTATGTGAATCAAGATGGAGAAAGTGAAGTCTTCGAATCACTGACTCAAACCTATTGTTGAATCCTACTCAGCAGAATATGGAGGTACTTATGGCGGAACGGTCCGATCTGGTCTTTCACAATAAAGCGATAGATGGAACTGCCATGAAACGACTTATTAGCAGATTAATAGATCACTTCGGAATGGCATATACATCACATATACTGGATCAAGTAAAGACTCTGGGTTTCCAACAAGCCACTGCTACATCCATTTCATTAGGAATTGATGATCTTTTAACAATACCTTCTAAGGGGTGGCTAGTCCAAGATGCTGAACAACAAAGTTTTATTTTGGAAAAGCACCATCATTATGGGAATGTACACGCGGTAGAAAAATTACGCCAATCCATTGAGATATGGTATGCTACAAGTGAATATTTGAGACAAGAAATGCATCCTAATTTTAGGATGACTGATCCTTCTAATCCAGTCCATATAATGTCCTTTTCAGGAGCTAGGGGAAATGCATCTCAGGTACATCAATTAGTGGGTATGAGAGGATTAATGTCGGACCCCCAAGGACAAATGATTGATTTACCCATTCAAAGTAATTTACGTGAAGGACTTTCTTTAACGGAATATATTATTTCCTGCTACGGAGCCCGCAAAGGGGTTGTGGATACTGCTGTACGAACATCCGATGCTGGATACCTCACACGTAGACTTGTTGAAGTAGTTCAACACATTGTTGTACGTAGAACAGATTGTGGCACTATTCGAGGTATTTCGGCGAGTCCTCGAAATAGGATGTCAGAAAAAATTTTGATCCAAACACTAATTGGTCGTGTATTAGCATATGACATATATATGGGTCCGCGGTGCATTGCTGCCCGAAATCAGGATATTGGGATTGGACTTGTCAATCGCTTCATAACTTTTCAAGCGAAATCAATATATATTCGAACTCCCTTTACTTGTAGGAGTACTTCTTGGATCTGTCGATTATGTTATGGTCGGAGTCCCACTCATGGTGACCTGGTCGAATTGGGGGAAGCAGTGGGTATCATTGCGGGTCAATCAATTGGAGAACCCGGTACTCAACTAACATTAAGAACTTTTCATACTGGTGGAGTATTCACAGGTGGTACTGCAGAATACGTACGAGCTCCTTCGAATGGAAAAATAAAATTCAATGAGGATTTGGTTCATCCCACACGTACACGTCATGGACATCCTGCTTTTCTATGTTATATAGACCTGTATGTAACTATTGAAAGTCAGGATATTCTACATAATGTGAATATTCCCCCAAAAAGTTTTCTTTTAGTTCAAAACGATCAATATGTAGAATCAGAACAAGTGATTGCTGAGATTCGTGCCGGAACATCCACTTTAAGTTTTAAAGAAAAAGTTCGAAAACATATTTATTCTGATTCAGAGGGAGAAATGCATTGGAGTACCGATGTATACCATGCACCTGAATATACATATGGTAATGTTCATCTATTACCAAAAACAAGTCATTTATGGATATTATCAGGAAACCCGTGCAGATCTAATCTAGTGTCCTTTTCGTTACACAAAGATCAAGATCAAATGAATATTCATTCTCTTTCTTTAGAACAGAGATCTATTTCTGACTTCTCAGTGACTAATGATCGAGTGAGACACGAATTGTTTCATTCGGACCCTTCCAGTAAAGGGGGGGATGGGATTCTGGATTATTCAGGACCTGACCAAAGCATATCCAACGGTCGCTGGAATTTTATATATACTGCTATTCTCCACGAGAATTCGGATTTATTGGCGAAGAGGCGAAGAAATAGATTCATCATTCCGTTCCAATATTCGCAAGAAGGAGAGAAAGAACCAATGGCCTGTTCTGGTATCTCGATTGAAATACCCATAACTGGTATTTTACGTAGAAATAGTATTCTTGCTTATTTCGACGATCCCCGATACAGAAGAAGCAGTTCAGGAATTACTAAATATGGGACCGTAGAGGTGGATTCCATCGTAAAAAAAGAGGATTTGATTGAATATCGAGGAGCAAAAGAATTGAGGTCGAAATACCAAACGAAAGTAGATCGATTTTTTTTCATTCCCGAGGAAGTGCATATCTTACCCGGATCGTCGCCCATAATGGTACGGAACAATAGTATCATTGGAGTAGATACACGAATCGCTTTAAATACAAGAAGTCGGGTAGGTGGATTGGTCCGAGTGGAGAGAAAAAAAAAAAGGATTGAACTGAAAATCTTTTCTGGAGATATCCATTTTCCTGGAGAGACAGATAAAATCTCTCGGCATAGTGGCATCTTGATACCACCAGGAATGGAAAAAAAAAATTCTAAGGAATCAAAAAAATTGAAAAATTGGATCTACGTCCAACGGATCACACCCATTAAGAAAAAGTATTTTGTTTCGGTTCGGCCCGTAGTCACATATGAAATAGCAGATGGCATAAAATTAGCAACACTTTTCCCCCAGGATTCGTTGCAAGAACAGGATAATGTGCAACTCCGAGTCGTCAATTATATCCTTTATGGAAACGGCAAACCAATTCGAGGAATTTCTCACACAAGTATTCAATTAGTTCGGACTTGTTTAATATTTAATTGGGACCAAGACAAAGATGGTTCTATCGAAGAAGTTCATGCTTCCTTTGTTGAAGTAAGGACAAATGATCTGCTTCGAGATTTCATAAGAATTGACTTAGTGAAGCCCCCCTTTTTGTATACCGGAAAAAGAAATGATATGGCAGGCTCCGGACTGAATCTCGATAATGGATCAGATCGCCCCAATAGAAATCCTTTTTATTCCAAGGTGAAGATTCAATCACTTACTCAACGTCACGGGACTATTCGTACGTTGCTGAATAGCAATAAGAAATCCCAATCTTTTCTCATTTTATCATCATCTAATTGTTCTCGAATTGGTCCATTCAATGGTTCGAAATCTTACAATGGGAGAAAAGAATCAATTAAGATTAAGGGGGACCCCGCGATTTTGATTAGGAATTCCTTGGGTCCCTTAGGGACTATAGCTAAAATTACGAATTATTTTGATTCAAGAAACAATTTTATAACTTATAATCAGATCTTATTAAGTAAATATTTGATACTTGACAATTTAAAAAATATTTTCCAAGACATTCAATATTATTTAATAGATGAAAATGGTAGAATTTATAATCCCGATACGCGTAGTAACATCATTTTTCATCCATTTGATTTAAATTGGTGTTTTCTACATCACAATTCTTGTGAGAAGACGTCCACAATAATTAACCTTGGACAGTTTATTTGTGAAAATGTATGTATATCCAAATACGGACCACACGTTAAATCGGGACAAGTTCTAACTGTTCATGTTGACTCCTTAGTAATAAGATCGGCTAAGCCTCATTTGGCTACTCCAGGAGCAACTGTTCATGGCCATTATGGAGAAATTCTTTACGAAGGAGATACATTAGTTACATTTATATATGAAAAATCGAGATCGGGTGATATAACGCAGGGTCTTCCAAAAGTGGAACAGGTGTTGGAAGTTCGTTCGATTGATTCAATATCGATGAACTTAGAAAAGAGAGTTGAAGGTTGGAATGAACATATAACAAGAATTCTTGGAATTCTTTGGGGATTTTTAATTGGCGCTGAGCTAACCATAACACAAAGTCGTATTTCTTTGGTTAATAAGATCCAAAAGGTTTATCGATCCCAGGGGGTGCAGATTCATAATAGGCATATAGAGATTATTGTACGCCAAATAACATCCAAAGTTTTGGTTTCAGAAGATGGAATGTCCAATGTTTTTTTACCCGGAGAACTAATCGGATTGTTGCGAGCAGAACGGACAGGGCGCGCTTTGGAAGAAGCGATCTGTTACCGAGCCATTTTATTGGGAATAACGAGGGCATCTCTGAATACTCAAAGTTTCATATCCGAAGCCAGTTTTCAAGAAACCGCCCGAGTTTTAGCAAAAGCTGCTCTTAGGGGTCGTATTGATTGGTTGAAAGGCCTGAAAGAGAATGTTGTTCTGGGGGGGATGATACCTGTTGGTACCGGATTCAAAGGATTAGTGCATCGTTCAAGGCAACACAACAACATTCCTTTGGAAATAAAAAAGAAGAATTTATTCGAGGGGGAAATACGCGATATTTTGTTCCACCACAGAGAATTTGTTAGTTCTTGCATACCCAAAAGGAAATTTCCATGATACATAAGAACAATTATTTACAGGAATTCAAAATTCCTAAGAGCAGACTTATTCATTTCTTTTAACTAATTTGAATTGGCCCGGTCATTTGATTTGGTATTAAAGATAATAACAAATAGAAAGGCATTAATGATTTGGACCATATATCAACGGCCAATCTCCGGGAGAAAGTTCCTTCGGAACAATTATGGATTTCCGGGTACCTTGTAAAAAAAAGGGGAAATGTGGGGAGAAATGACAAGAAGATATTGGAACATAAATTTAGAAGAGATGATGGAAGCGGGAGTTCATTTCGGTCATGGTACTAGGAAATGGAATCCTAGAATGGCACCTTACATCTCTGCAAAGCGTAAAGGTATTCATATTACAAATCTTACTAGAACTGCTCGTTTTTTATCAGAAGCCTGTGATTTAGTTTTTGATGCAGCAAGTAGGGGAAAGCACTTTTTAATAGTTGGTACAAAAAGTAAGGCTGCGGATTCAGTAGCATCAGCTGCAATAAGGGCTCGGTGTCATTATGTTAATAAAAAATGGCTCGGTGGTATGTCAACGAATTGGTCCACTACAGAAACGAGACTTCATAAGTTCAGGGATTTGAGAGCGGAACAAAGGGCGGGGAAACTCAACTGTCTCCCGAAAAGAGATGCTGCAATGTTGAAGAGAAAATTATCCCATTTGCAAACATATCTGGGTGGGATCAAATATATGACGGGATTACCTGATATTGTAATAATCGTTGATCAGCATGAAGAATATACGGCTCTTCGGGAATGTATCACTTTAGGGATTCCGACGATTTGTTTAATCGATACAAATTGTGACCCAGATCTGGCAGATATTTCGATTCCAGCCAATGATGACGCTATAGCTTCAATCCGACTGATTCTTAACAAATTAGTATCTGCAATTTGTGAGGGCCGTTCTAGCTATATAAGAAATCGTTGATTAATAATAAGATAAGTCAATAACTTTTGGAACTCAATAGATTGATTGATTGAATCGGTTACTATTCTCGAATCTCAAAAAAGAGATCAAAATTTCTGGGGATATTATGTGATTCTTTGGTATTCGAAATATATTGATTAAAGTAAAAGTGGGCGAGGCGAGAAAGAGATATTTGAATCAAAATAATTCCTTTTAAAGTTTGATTTCTGTCAGAGGGTAATATGAATATTCTACCATGTTCCATCAACACACTAAAAGGGCTATACGATATATCTGGTGTGGAAGTAGGTCAACACCTCTATTGGCAAATAGGGGGTTTCCAAGTTCATGCCCAAGTACTTATCACTTCTTGGGTCGTAATTGCTATCTTATTAGGTTCAGTCACTATAGCGGTTCGGAATCCACAAACCATTCCAACCAACGGTCAGAATTTCTTCGAATATGTGCTTGAATTCATTCGAGACCTGAGCAAAACTCAGATTGGCGAAGATTATGGTCCTTGGGTTCCCTTTATTGGAACTATGTTTCTATTCATTTTTGTTTCTAACTGGTCAGGTGCTCTTTTACCTTGGAAAATCATACAGTTACCTCATGGAGAGTTAGCTGCACCCACGAATGATATAAATACTACTGTTGCTTTAGCTTTACCCACGTCAGTGGCATATTTCTATGCGGGGCTTACCAAAAGGGGATTGGGTTATTTTGGTAAATACATTCAACCAACTCCAATACTTTTACCAATTAACATCCTAGAAGATTTCACAAAACCGTTATCACTTAGTTTTCGACTTTTTGGGAATATATTGGCTGATGAATTAGTAGTTGTTGTTCTTGTTTCTTTAGTACCTTCAGTGGTTCCTATACCTGTCATGTTCCTTGGATTATTCACAAGCGGGATTCAAGCTCTTATTTTTGCAACCTTAGCTGCGGCTTATATAGGTGAATCCATGGAGGGTCATCATTAACTAGTTTCCAAAAAAAGTCTCTTTTTGTTTTGAAAAAAAAAAAAACAAAAAAAGCTTATTCCAACAACTCAAGGGTGACTCAAGATAATCTAATTAAGGAACATTATATATATATATATATATATATATATACATTATATATATAAATAGGATAGATAATAAATAGGATAGATACGATCTAGAGTAGGAACAAGAAAGATGTACAATATTGGGGAATTGTAAAAAAAAAAGGAAAGAGATCTCAAAGATCTTTTTCCTAAAATTCTCTTTTGGTCTATTTATATCATATCTCTCCACTCGAATAAATATTCTATATTTGTTCATTCAATTACGATATTACGATTCATATAATTTGATTGTTAATTTGGATGTTATTTGTTTCCGACATGCGTCTAAACAAAAAAACGACGTTCTCTATAGATATAGAAAGAACCATTACTTTTTCATTCAATTGAATTCAACGATTGACCAAAATTGTCTGCAATTGGATCATAAAATCTTGATATATAACGATTCGGGCTGGGCGGATGACCCCATCTTTTTATATTCATACGGAATTGTGCTTGTGATAATGATAAAGAAAAGGAAGAGAAGGGTTTACAAACAAATAAGATTTCTAAAAAAAAGTTGATTAGAGGGGCTTCGTTGGGTATATGTAATGGCTATAAGCATAAGCCAATTTCTGTGAATGGTTCGAAGAATGGTTTGAGACTAGACTCCGATTCCCTCGAATCGGTGGTTTACGTTATGGAAGAAACAAATGTATATGTGATATTATATATTTATTAGTTATATATGGAGTATCCATAAATAGATAGATCTATTTATATCTATCTATAGATATCTATTTCATTTTCCATATGATTTCCTTTCCCATCCTACTGAATGTAGATAGATTCTTACGGGAGTCCTTCCATTTTCTCTCTGACTGTGGATTTTTTTTAATAAAGAGATGAGAAGTCAAGCATATAGAAGAGAACGAACGAAAAGTAGAATGAAAGAGTGTTTTGGAACAAAGAAATTGAAGAACTGGAACCATATGGATTTACAAAGACTACATAGTGGGAACTATAAACAAACGGGCTATCGAAGTAGTTCCGATGATTCAGTAATATCATCACTTCAATTTTGAGTTCTTAGTTACCTCTACTTGTTTGTTGGGTCTTAATGATGGAATCCAATAGGAAGTGATAATTTATTGGTTGATTGTATCATTAACCATTTCTTTTTTTTGTACGAGGAATTTAATTTACCATGAATCCACTGATTTCTGCCGCTTCTGTTATTGCTGCCGGATTAGCAGTAGGGCTTGCTTCTATTGGACCTGGAGTTGGTCAAGGTACTGCTGCGGGCCAAGCCGTAGAAGGGATCGCGAGACAACCAGAAGCAGAAGGGAAAATACGAGGTACTTTATTGCTTAGTCTGGCTTTTATGGAAGCTTTAACAATTTATGGACTGGTTGTGGCATTAGCACTTTTATTTGCAAATCCTTTTGTTTAATCTTAGAAATATGAAAAATACGTATTTCATTTTATGATTTTATTGACATACCATGTATTTTACTTAAACCCTCGCTTTTTCACATTATACCAACACTTCACCCCTATAATTAATCGAATTCTTTTTCGTTGAGACAATACCCTAGAGGTATAGGAGGGGCTAATTTGAGGATGAGGAATTAGCAGATCCACTCGCTTTTGCCTCCCCCTAATTACTGTTAATTTAATGGAAAATGAAATTATTTCTTATTTTTTATAAGAAGCATTGTAACAAACGAGGTCTTTCACAATTTACATGTAACTTGAAGGCCAATAAATATCTTATTTAAAGCTTTCATTGAAATATTCATTATTAATATGAATTCATATTAATATATTAATAACGAATAGATGAAAAAGAAAATAAATCTATTTATTAAATAAGGAAATTCAGAAAAAAAAAAAAAAGAAATCAATCCAAAACGGCGGGGAAGTGATACAAAAAGAACTTTGTTCGATTTTGTTAGTTCTATTTATAAGAGGAGAGCATATGAAAAATATAACCGATTCTTTTGTTTCCTTGGGTCACTGGCCATCCGCCGGGAGTTTCGGGTTTAATACCGATATTTTAGCAACAAATCCAATAAATCTAAGTGTAGTGCTTGGTGTATTGATCTTTTTTGGAAAGGGAGTGTGTGCGAGTTGTTTATTTCAAAAAAAGGGCTGGATCTGACCAGCTGCACTTTTTTTTTTGAAAGAAAGGTGTATGATCCCCACGAATTACTTCTGAATAAATTAAGAAATCATATGTAAGAACCATAGCATTTCGTGACTTATTGGTAAATCCACTTTGATTCTCTATCAACCCATTTTGATTCTCTATCAACCAATAATGTGGGACCATTAACATGGTTAAAGCGAAACCATTTGAAGTCAGGGCACAGCATGGTACTCTTTCTACCACTACGTTAGTACGGAGATGGCTTCAAAAAAAAAAGTTGGCAATTTATCTGATATAGAACACTCATATCAATAAAGTGATTTGAACCATTTACTGGAAAAAGGGGCGGGGCGGGACCCCCATTTTTTTTTATACAATGCTGAATCGACAACCTATGTTATGTATAAAAGTAAAAGTATCAAATAAGAAATTTTTTTTTTTGATTTGAATAAAAAAGAAAATAAACAAAAATAATCAAAAAAAAAGAAACAACTTTGCTGGCAATTAAAAATTTTTGTTTGGTCGGAAGAGCCCTCCGAGTATTCTGATCTTGTTTCCGTTTCGTTATCTTGGAATAATACGAACAGAGAAGAAAGGGTAGGCTCATTACATTAAAAGATATGGGAACGCCCCATAAGTAACTGAGCGTGAGAGCCAAATGAATTGAAAGATTCATGTTTGGTTCGGGAAGAGATCATGGAAGTTGTGAAATAAATAGGAAGGTAATCTACTTTCATTAAGTGATTTATTAGATAATCGAAAACAGAGGATCTTGAGTACTATTCGAAATTCAGAAGAACTACGTCGAGCAGCCATTGAACAGCTCGAAAAAGCCCGAACTCGCTTGCGGAAAGTGGAAATCGAGGCAGATGAGTTTCGAGTGAATGGATACTCTGAGATAGAACGAGAAAAATCGAATTTGATTAATGCCGCTTCTGAGAATTTGGAACGATTAGAAAATTACAAAAATGAAACCATTCATTTTGAACAACAAAGAGCAATTAATCAGGTCCGACAACGAGTTTTCCAACAAGCCTTACAAGGAGCTCTAGGAACCCTGAATAGTTGTTTGAACAACGAGTTACATCTACGAACTATCAGTGCGAATATTAGCATGCTCGGCGCCATGAAAGAAATAATTGATTAGTCGTTCTAATAGAATATGAGGCATTATTTTTATTTTTCCCCCTT